TCATTCAATACAACGGTATGAACACGATACCAAGGCAAACCCATGGAAATACCCCTTATATCAAAGATAAATGGACACTACGTAACTTTATTGCATTGGAAAGGACTATAATATGACTATCCTATGGACCACTCTTGTTCAGTCGATTATTTCCGAATAAGGGTGTTCTATTCTGTTGGTAATAATGGAACAATTCTGTTCGTAGGAACAAAGAGAAGCAGATTTATTCTATACTCGATAAGTACCAATACGCAATGGGGGAGTTGATCCCATTTTCTATGAGCGAATGAGTCCATACTTATTTATCATTAGAAAGACCTATTCGTAATAATTTGAGTTTATTCATTCTGTCTTTCTTTATGAATTTTGAGAATCTATGGATAAAATAAATACGATAAAAACCAATATGAATATTATAAAGACAATAAAAAAAAAATTGTTACGTTTCCACCTCAAAGTGAAATATAGTATTTAGTTCTTTCTTTCATTTAATGCCTATTGGTGTTCCAAAAGTTCCTTTCCGAAGTCCTGGAGAGGAAGATGCATCTTGGGTTGACGTATAGTGCGACTTGTCAGATATATTGGGTCATATGGTATTTCCCCGTTCTCTCCCCCGATCGAGATATCCCCCGTTTCGCCCAAGAAAGATAAATTGAATCATCAAAAATTTGGAGCGTGAAGTGCAATTAGATCCATTTTTGAGGGGATTCATATTACTATTATCAATTAGAATAATTCAATTAGAATAATTCAATTAGAATAATTTATGGTTGGCTTGGTTGGACTAAAAAAATGAAGTATCCAGGCTCCGTTTAGAAAAAACCCAATTGGATTGGTAAGATATCTATGATTGCTATTCATATTTTTTCTTTGTAAAGAGATCCTAATTGTCAAGCAAAGTTATCTCAACTCTAATAAATACTTGTATAAAATGAATTGAAAAAAAAAAAAGAAATGGTAATGGAAGCATTTGTCCTATATGTACAAATCCAAATCGGGCGGATCTTTACCCGGAGTAGAGCATAAACCTAAAAAGATGAAACAGACCCATTCAGGAACAAGAAAATACCATCGCGGTTTGGATTCAATCTCGATGAAAGAATACATCAATGAGAAGTTAATTCGATAAGTTTAATGACCCTTTCTTATAACTTAGAATTTTCTAATGGAAAATCGAAAATATAAAAAAGCAGTCAAAACTCGTCTTTATTGAAAAATCGAAGAAAAGCCCTTTCATTAGAAGTAAGAAAGAACCTTTCTAGAAAAAAAAGAAAGAGGACTGGAATCTATACATTGATTCACAATTTTTTGGAACCGTATGCATCAAAAGGCGCATGTACGGTTCCTAAGGGATACAATTTTACCCTAATCAACCGACTTTATCGAGAAAGATTACTTTTTTTAGGCCAAGGGATTAATAGCGAGATTTCGAATCAACTTATTGGTCTTATGGTATATCTCAGTATCGAGGATGAGACCAAAGAACTGTATTTGTTTATAAACTCTCCTGGGGGCTGGGTAATACCTGGGATCGCTATTTATGATACTATGCAATTTGTGCGACCAGATGTCCATACAGTATGCATGGGATTAGCCGCTTCAATGGGATCTTTTATCCTGGTCGGAGGAGAAATTACCAAACGTCTAGCATTCCCTCACGCTTGGCGCCAATGAGGTTTTTATTTGAGAGAAAAAAGAAGACTATGCCTTCGCCATATGAATACTAAGTAATAATAGCATGGCACTTCGAATTCGATATGATAAATTTTTGTATTGTTTTTTTTTTCAAAACATTAGATTCTGTATCGAGAGAGTAGTATGAGATAAGGGGTATTTCCGATTTGCTCTTATCTATCGGGAGTTCAGTTCAGCGTCACAAACTTTTTTGTTTTCATGCCGGAGAGTTCTTAACAATATTTATGTTATGAAAGAGTACGAAAAAAAAAAAAAAGATTTTTTCCTTATTTGATCGGATTAAAAAGAAACTTTGGGATTGCTGAATCACAGACAAAAAAAGAAAAAATAAACATATAAAGCAACGGAGCCATCATAGTATTTTTTAACTCCTCCGAAAGGAAGGATGGCAATTTGATCATTTACCCATCTGAATCTGAGTCTAATAGATTCTATTTTTCTCTTTCTTCAATAGAAAGGAGGGGGGTCAATTTTCTTGTAGAGCCGTATGCACAAAAGATGCCTGTACGGTTGTTCAATTCTATCTTTTTTCTATTCTTTATCTTTCCTCTCTCTTTGCTTTATCATGCGAGATAGGGGAAGCTTTTATTTTGTTATATCATCAGGGTAATGATGCATCAACCTGCTAGTGGTTATTATGAGGCGCAAACAGGCGAATTTGTCCTGGAAGCGGAAGAACTGCTGAAACTGCGTGAAACCCTCACAAGGGTTTATGTACAAAGAACGGGCAAACCCTTATGGGTTGTATCCGAAGATATGGAAAGAGATGTTTTTATGTCAGCAACAGAAGCCCAAGCTTATGGAA